ATTCTTCTACCGGTGTGCAGAAATACAATTACTTGGCTAAGAAGCAAGACCAAGTTAGGGGGCCTTTGATGACAATATCAATTTTCACAAGGTAAGGTGCAAGACTTGTTAGACTATTGATCTTCACTCTCCTTTTTTCTTATGCACAGGATTTTTATATAATTTAATTAATTACGTGTATTGTGAGGGCTCATTTTCAATACATTGATGCATCAATACATTAATGTCAATCAACTTCATACAATAGTATATATTAGCTCAATTTAGTGGTAGGCTAGTTTACCATTGCACTGAGCTAGTCTACCGCTACATGAAATCGGTCTACATGCAGGTTCCCATCTGACATGCGACTTCCCTAAACTACTACACTCGACCAATGATCAATACGACAAGATGAAGCCGTTTTTCGGCCGGACGACTACTGGTGGTGGGCTTATTAGAAATGCTGGTCGGGACTTGATCTCTGGTTTTACTGTGAATCTTGGTGTTGGTGAGATTCTTGTTGCAGAACTTTGGGCCTTCTATTTTGGTCTTAAGATTGCTTGGGAGCTCAACATTCCCCATCTCATTGCTGAAGTTGACTCTGCTCTTGTGGTGAATCTCATATCATAAATGGCCAGTGGGAAGATTCTCACCCTCTTGCTGGTCTGTTGTCAGAATGCAAGAGACTTTGGCATGAAGATTGGGTTTGTAATATTCAGCATGTTTACAGGGAGTGTAACTTTGCTGCAGATGGTCTTGCGCACTTTGGTCACTCATTGGGTTTGGGTCTGCACAGATTTACTTCGTAACCTCATTGCATTTTATCTTGCTTAGATGAGGATGTTAGAGGTCTTGTTAGGCCAAGATTAGTTGTTAGTTAATTGCCCCCCAAAAAAAAGAAAGGTTGTTGGCAAAAGCCCGGGTTAGGTGTGAAAGGTATTTGGTTGCCACCAGCTCTTAAGCACACCCATTGGCATTGACTGCATGGGATCGAAAGACTTCCGGTTTTGTGGACGTATCCATAACTTTATCATGGATCTAGTTTGGATGAATACACTGGAACACTTTCTGAAAACAAGTCATACGGTATAAAAAATTTTTAGTTGACATGAGGCCAGATCAGTCTTTTTCGCCACATTGGGACTATGGGAGTCGAACCTACTTCTTCCACGATACCCCTACTCACGTGACACTTACCCACTCGTCTATCGCGAATTGGCCGCTTCCATTACGGTCGATCTAATTTCATAGCTTCCACACCTGCTCATTGGGGAGCATCTCCCTGATAAAGAAAGAGTACGGCGCGCCAGGCGCCTTTAGCCTTTCATAATAGTATGGAACAGCATATTTAGTGAAAGAAAGGCGTTATCGGGTTTGAAGCGCTGAGTTACTTAAGCAATTCTTGTTATTGTTATTCTATCTTAGAAGTAGTGCCTATATTATATTGTTTTGTCTTTCTTTTTACTTACAATATTTCTTTCTTTGTTGTTCAATGAATTCATGTCTCTTCTTTTTTGGCTGCTCCCACGACAAGTTTTTTTCGGTATTTACATAATGAAACTTATCGTAGTGGCACTCTTCGGTCCGTTAAACCAACTCCAACCAAGAGTTGGCCCTTAACCAAAGACGAGATTGCACAACTTCAACATTCAATCGTACAGCGCTGCCCATTAAAGGTAGCGGACAGCGACGCTGACGGATTTAGTCATAACATCTGAACATCAGACCATATTTGTGAAACTTACTTAAAAGGTCTTTCCGATCAGGACGTAGACAAACCGCAGGTGGATCTAATAGTTGTTCCAAAGGTAAAGTGAAATCACAACAGGCTTCCTCATACCACCGGACATATCGTACGAGAGATTCCACCCAATATCTGAGCATGACTCTCTACAAGGTGCTATGCCCTTCTTCAGTGAGCTTACGCTCCAAATCATCCCGCACAGACAACAAATACTTGTCATCTGGACGACACGACTCCAAAAGAAAATACCGCACCATACCAAGGTGATAGCAATTAACTACTAACCCATCTGGAAAACCTAACCAGATAGGAAACAGTAGTGGTATGATTCCACCAGGTGAGAAGGCCACAAAAACGTGCCTATACCTGTTTCGGTTATATTAAGGTTTTTATTCCTTAGCCGAAGTTTGAACAAACAACTTGACTTGCCCAATCAAAGGAGTTTGCAAGCTGAGGCAAAAATGGCCGATAGTTTGGTGTTCTATTGAAGACAAGATTCTTTCTTGCCATAAAAATAAACCAGAAAAAAAAGGGCGGGAAAAGGCGGGTTTTCCTAGGGGGGAGGACGGGGGCCCCTGTTTTATTTATTCCAGAAGAAGCGGTAGCCTTGTTTGTGCATTGATTATCAGGCGCTCAACAAGGTAACCTAACCATCAAGAACAAGTGTCCACTTTGATTGCGGACTTCTTCGCCCAGCGCGAGATACTTCTCGAAGTAGGATCTACGGTTGGGCTACTACCAAATGCGTATCGCGGAAGGTTCTGAAAGAAAGACGACCTGTGTGACAAGCAAGCAACCTTACTAATAAAGGGGCGCTTTATTTGGTTATGCCTTTTGAACTCACCAATGCCCCCGCCACGTTCTGCACCCTACACAATGAGCTATTCCACCCGTACTTAGACGACTGGTGGTATACTTTGATCGTGGGCTATAGCTATCCGTTAAACTACCACGTTAGCCACCTCCGGACCGTTTTTAAGGTATTAAGGAAGAATCACCTCTATGTAAAGAAAGATAAATGCTCCGTTGGACAGATGGAGATCCGGGCATTGGATGGGCATCAGAGCCATCGAGGAGTGGCAAGCACCTACTAAGGTGAGTGAGCTAAGATCTTTTTTAGGGCTCGTGAACTATTACCGAAGATTCATCGTAAGTTACTCGAAGAGGGCTGCTCAACTCAAAAATATCCTAAAGAAGGACGTACGGACGCACTGCACTGATCGGAAGAGTGTAAAAGAGCTTTTTAGGACCTAAAGCAGGCATTGATTGATGACCCCGTATTGCAGTTGCCAGATCACACTAAGCCATTTGAAGTACACACGGATGCGTCACCATAGGCGGTGTGCTAGTATAATAAGGTAACTCAGTAGCATATGAGAGCCGAAAGCTCAATGAGACCGAAAGGCGTGGTCCAAGAGAAGGAGATGACAGCAATAGTGCACTACTTGAGAACGTGTAGGCGGGTCACGATTTGTGGTCAAGACGGATAATGTGGCGACGAGTGACTTCCTGACCCAGAAAAAACTCACGCGGGACGATGGCAAGCAAGACAAACTTGCCAAGTTTGATTGATATGGTGCTAGAGGGACGGACCAACCAGGTCGCGGATGCCTTAAGTAGGAAGACAGAGCTGGCGGCATTTAAGTGTGAGGCAGTGGCAGCCACCAGCAGGGTCACGAGTACCCTACCGCATCGTATTCGAGATGGGCTTGAAAAAAGACCCGCGAGAAGCCTTTTGCACCAAGCTAAGGAATGCAAAACTCGGCTTGGATCAAGGATGGGCTCTTGGTCACAAAAGGGAATCCACTTTTTTTTCTTCCAAAACCTTTCTTTTTTCGGTATGCCGCTCCGCGAGCAAGGAGTGCCGCGCACGAGCGGAGCGAAAACAAAGCAGGGGAAACCCTTTGATTGCGTATTGAATATAGATCCATGTCTTTCTTGTTCCACTAGCTAGGACCAAATTCTCGCATGTCCGTTTCGTTATTACGACCTTATTTTTTGATGTCAAAGACCAGAAGCTACGCGCAAATTATCATTGGATCTCGGTTGTTCTTAACAGCGATGGCTATTCATTTAAGTCTTCGGGTAGCACCACTAGATCTTCAACAAGGTGGAAATTCTCGTATTCCGTATGTACATGTTCCTGCGGCTCGGATGAGTATTCTTGTTTATATCGCTACGGCTATAAGCACTTTCTTTTTCCTATTAACAAAACATCCCCTTTTTCTTCGCTCTTCCGGAACCGGTACAGAAATTGGTGCCTTTTTTACGTTGTTTACCTTAGTTACTGGGGGGTTTCGGGGAAGACCTATGTGGGGCACCTTTTGGGTGTGGGATGCTCGTTTAACCTCTGTATTCATCTCGTTCCTTATTTACCTGGGTGCACTGCGTTTTCAAAAGCTTCCTGTCGAACCGGCTTCTATTTCAATCCGTGCTGGACCGATCGATATACCAATAATAAAGTCTTCAGTCAACTGGTGGAATACATCGCATCAACCTGGGAGCATTAGCCGATCTGGTACATCAATACATGTTCCTATGCCCATTCCAATCTTGTCTAACTTTGCTAACTCCCCCTTCTCAACCCGTATCTTGTTTGTTCTGGAAACACGTCTTCCTATTCCATCTTTTCCCGAATCTCCTTTAACGGAAGAAATAGAAGCTCGAGAAGGAATAGCAAAACCTAGTTCACTCGCTGAGTCTCTTTGCATCCATGGCTGAATGGTTAAAGCGCCCAACCTATACCAACCGGGGCGAAAATTCGTAGGTTCGATTCCTGCTGGATGCACTTGGAACGTTCAGTTCAATCGCGGCTCACGGAATTTAAACATATAGCTCGCCCTTATAGCTTATGGGGCACTTCACTCGCTTAACACTCGTTCTTCAGGGGATAGATGACTGAAAATCCCGCTTAGAGATCGCAACCAACAATAGTCAGAGTAGGAGTTCCCATCCCCCCGTTTTACCTTCAAATTACGGTTGATCCGTCGGATTGAAACCTCCATTAGATTCGGCAACTAAGGACGAGATTACCATAGGCTTTTATGTCCCGAATGTTATCTTTAATAAGGTCGCCTTGACCGCCGTATAACCTTTACCCGAAAAACTGGAGCACAGCTATACTTTCATCGCTTTCACTAGAACCAGAGTCATAGGGGCACTTTTCGTTTTGCCTTCCTTAAGTCCAGGAAGAACCCCCGATGTTTTTTCGTGGAGCGCAGAATTTGCCTTAATCTAGAAAGTATATACAATCTATGTATGTCATTGGCAAGAGCATGATTGAGGGCTTTATACTGTAGTCTGTAACTCTTCAATTGGTTATTGGCTCTACCCCCAGCCCCTTCATATTCCGTATCCCGCTGCTTCTTTGCTTGCTTTTCTTGATCAAGCATTCCGCAAAGAGGTAGTAGCATTGGGGGTGACAATAATTTCATTTTCCGGATAAGCCGGCACAGCTCTTGCTTGCTGTCTGTATGTGGTAGGGTCTGGTCAACTGCCCGGCCACCTCTTTAGCTCATCTCTTGTCAACGCTAGAACTTTTTAAAAATGATGCCATTCCGAAGTGAAGCTCAATTTCTATTCATTAGTTCAGCGCTAAGATGTAGAACTGGATTGTATATGGGAGCGCTTGAAATGGTTTGGTTTAACCGCGTCGGTGATTTGAAGTACACACGGATGCGTCCCTACACCGAGAAGTTATAACGGACTCTCTCAGTCAAGTTGATTTGGGGCTGTGTTCAATAACTGCCGTCCCATCCCTCATTACTGATGCGTATTTTGCGCCTGTCTCTTTTCTATTCACTTTTTTTCTTGTTTTCTTGAGCTCCGCATGCAAGTCTTTTGTCGCTGGGCTAGGGCATCCAGTTGACAGCGAGGTTTCTACCTTGATTATAGCACTTCCCAGGTTGAGCTGCAGGGCCAGGCTCCAATAAAGGGCCTCCACCTCCTCCTGCATTTTCCAAGCGGATTCCCGATTTCAGGCGATACCTTTGGTCTAAACTATCAGAATCCTGGTTCCCCATGAGCTTTCGGCCCACCTTGTCCCAGTCAGCAAAAGAAAGCTTCCAGATATACGAACTCTCCTCCGGCCAGGGGTCCAGAACCCCAAAATAGATTGATTTAGTCTTTTCTGGAATAATTAGATGCCCATGCTCTAGGAATTGGGCTCGACTAGAACTTCCCCCAATCACCGTCCCTGAACAGGCAGACATGACGGACAATCTAAATGACTGCCCTTACCACGGCGAGATCTGCAACACTTTTTAGTCGTGGGTCCAGAAAAAATAAGGGGAACATTGTCCTTGCTCAAAATTTCTACAAGGATCCTTCACGAGCAGGACCCAGCACCTGTAACATGGTTGGCTTCGGGAGCAACTCGAAGAGCTTCACTTACCAGAATAAGAAGAAGAGCCTAAGATGGTAGACCAGATGCAACTCAGAAAAGGGAAGACACTACCCGAACGTCAACCCCCAGTAGCCAAAGACAAAGGAAAAGAGAAAAAGAAAAATCCTCCAATGCCTAAAATATCTTTTGCTTCGCAACCTCACACTAAGCAAGTAAACTACCTATGGTCGAGCAAGTAAACTCCCTCGTGCCTTGCTTCTTCTACTTTTTGAATCAAGAGTACCACCAATTCTTTCATCAAAAGTACGAGGTTTTACCTCTTACATCTACCAATTTTGTATTGAAAATCACGGGAAAATGGATTTGGTTTCAAAAAAAGCAAGGGGTGAAAAGACGTTTCACGCGGGAAAACAGATTTCGTGTCAACGGATCTTCCAGACTTCTCATGTGAGAAAAGGATGTCATTAAAGTACCCAGCAAGAAGCCAAGGCAAGTTATGAGAGCTTGCAATGCGGATTGCCACAATTCAAGCCTCTTCTAATGACAAGGCTTGCCAGCACTAAACATCCAAGCCTTGCAAGTAACGCACATAGTAATGGATTGCTCAAGACACTGTCTAATTTCAATATCAACCTTATTATTATCCCACAGATTCCAAATACCCCGCAGTGGCATCAGAAACTCCAGCCTTAGAGAAAGCAATCTCAGCAATTAGCCTTTTAGCTCTCCTACCACTAATTCTAGGTTCAAGAATTACTAGAATGTCAACATGATTCAATCTACCGAAATCTTTGATGGCAAGCAAAGCATCCCTTCTTCCAGCACCCTCAACAACCCAAAGAGAGAAGAGGAAAAACCTTAGGGTCCGTTGGAACCAATGAAGCAAGATTCATAGCCTCCAAAGAATAAGAGGCTTCATCCACAGTCTCAGTAACTTGAACTGCTTCCATTCGAGTCACCAATCTGCCTCATCAATGGAACTTGGGACCTGGGACATCAATTCAATAGCACGGAGAGCAATCCATAAGGAGGAGGAAGACTGCTCACAGAGCCCCTCTTTGACTTTCCCTTGCACATCAGTAAAGTCCACTTGAGCTGCAGGGGAAGCAACAACTTTCTCCATAATTCTATATGCTGCCTTATACTTAGAACCACCAGAATCCTTAGAAGAACTTGCCAAATTGGTGGGGGTTGGGGATGTCCTTCAGAGATTTCCTCGCATTCTTAGCTTTAGCCTTGTCAGAATTAGAGGAATCAATCTCAGAACTATTATCCGACAGGCGAATCTCTTTAGCAGTTTTGGTCTGGGCAGAGTGAAAGCATGCACTTATCGCGGGGCTTTGTCAATGGGGCAAATTTCGTTTACAATTGTCAATTTCTTTCTCTCGTTTTATGAGCACCCCGTTCTGAAAGAAAGAGGGATCAAAAC